TTTCAGAAAGAGTTCGATTTTTTCGAATTGTAATTTACAATTTTATTAAATTGATATTCATCATATTATAATTAATTAAATTAAATAAGTAAAATTTAATTTTTTTTTTTTTTTATTTTATATCATTTTTTTTATATTAATTATATAAATATATCTAAAATCTATCTAATATAGAAATTATTTGGAAAATAAAAAAAAAATACATATATGTGTATATGTAAATACATTATGTTATACATTATAGTTAGAAGTAGTTCTATATATTCTAACTATTCTATCTATATCGTTAGATATAGTTAGTTCTATAGTTAGATATAGTTAGTTCTATAATAGTTAATAAAATATGAACTATATACAACTATATGGTTCTAGTTCATATTAAATATAAATATAGTTAGTATTATAAAATTAAAATAAATAGCTAAGCTAAGATTGGCTAATAGATGAAATCCGGTAGTTTCTTTGATTTCTATATACTATTTTTCTCTTATGTTATGTGATATGTGTATGTGATATGTGAGCCCGCTTAGCTCAGAGGTTAGAGCATCGCATTTGTAATGCGATGGTCATCGGTTCGACTCCGATAGCCGGCTTTTTTCTATCGATTTTTTACGTGATTGAGAGTCTCTATCCCCATTTTATCAAAATGTTGAATAACTGATCCATCTATTATGTCGTGGTAACTTGCAACTATAAATAAAAAACAACATGTTGGAAGAATTAGATCTCTTTCTACAGAACAAATCATAAAAGAACAAATTATAAAACGTAGCCACAACTTCCTATATATACAAAAAATTTTAAAATTATATTTATATATAGAAAATAGAAATTATATATATACATATATACCAAAAATACGGATAGTGATACAATTTATTTTATTCTACTTTTTTGTAGTATTTCAATAAATTTAGCTTTGCTTTGTTTATCCTTTAGTTCAGTCTTAATTTAGAGTTCAGTTTTAATTTTTGTTTATTCTTAAACAATGAAATTTCAATAAAATAAAAAAGGAGTCTTTATGTCTCGTTACCGAGGACCTCGTTTCAAAAAAATACGTCGTCTAGGGACTTTACCAGGACTAACTAGTAAAAGACCTAGATCCGGAAGTGATCCTAAAAACCAATTGCGTTCTGGTAAAAGATCGCAATATCGTATTCGTCTAGAAGAAAAACAGAAATTGCGGTTTCATTATGGTCTGACAGAGCGACAATTACTTAAATATGTGCATATCGCTGGAAAAGCCAAAGGGTCGACAGGTCAGGTTTTACTACAATTACTTGAGATGCGTTTGGATAATATCCTTTTCCGGTTGGGTATAGCTTCGACGATTCCTGGAGCCAGGCAATTAGTTAACCATAGACATATTTTAGTTAATGGTGGTATAGTGGATATACCAAGTTATCGTTGTAAACCGAGAGATATTATTACTACGAAGGATAAACAAAGATCGAAAGCTCTGATTAAAAATTATATTTCTTTATCCCCCCACGAGGAATTGCCAAAACATTTGACTTTTGACTCATTCCAATATAAAGGAGTAGTAAATCAAATAGTAGATAGTAAATGGATTGGTTTGAAAATAAATGAGTTGTTAGTCGTAGAATATTATTCCCGTCAGACTTGAACCTCACAAAAATAACAAAGAAAAATTCATAGAATTTTGTCTGTTTTCGCCGAAATAAAAATAAATAGATCTAAGGGCCTTGGTCCGAATTTTTATTATTCACCTATCACAAACGGACAAGCGGTAATATTTTTTGCTCTTTCTTTTTCCGATATTTGTATTTTACGTATCACAGTAATGTGATTAGGAATCGAGAATTTATATAAAATAAGGATCCTCTTGTTGAGATGATGGTATTTGATTTGATTCAGTAACGTTGGTGAATTAAGATAAACAAACGGAAAGAGAGGGATTCGAACCCTCGGTAAACAAAAGTCTACATAGCAGTTCCAATGCTACGCCTTGAACCACTCGGCCATCTCTCCTACATAATCTTATTATTGACCAGAAACCGAGTGAATAGTGAATAGCGAGTCATTCATATTATTGCAGTACAAGTGCGACTGATGAATAGTTCCATAGGAAAAATTCCTTTCAAATCAAATAAAATTTTCGATTTCTCAACAAAAATTTAGCTCATTAGCTATCCCATAGATCTAATACAAATTATTGAATCGTCCCGTGTATTTTTATATTTAAATTGTATGACATGGCATATGCATGTTATGCAAACAAAAAACAAAACGGATACTTACCTTAGTCTAATCCATTTTTTTATAGAAAAATTATTTCGTTTTGTTTTTTGTTTCTTCTTTGGATCATAACCAAATAAAAGCTTCTCGAATTATCAGAATCCGCAGTACAATCCTTGGTTATTCAACTTAGATGAAATATTTATAGTTCCGTTCATTGTTATACTACGAAATTAGAATGAAATCGAATCTGATTTCAATATTTCATATCTCTCCTTGTCCAATCCAAACAAAAGGTCCACATCTTTTTTTATAATTAGTCTGTTTTTATTTTATGTTATTTCGTACCGTACAATTCCTTTAGTTTGCGGGATCATTTTCCCCTTACCCTAAGGGTAATGAAAAGAATTATAGAATGGATTGTTAATTATGCCGAGATCTCAGATAAATGCAAATTTTATTGATAAGACCTCTTCAATTGTGGCCAATATCTTATTACGAATAATTCCGACAACTTCCGGAGAAAAAAAGGCATTTACCTATTACAGAGATGGTGCGATTTGATTCTTTTTTTTTTTAGGTCCAGTATTACGAGAAAGAAAAGAGACATGGTTCGAGATAGAAAAAACCAAATTATTAAAATAAACCCACGCTTGGTGAAGGTGAAGTTTGTAGATAGAACAATTCCTTCTGTCGTGTATCCTCGATTGATGCAGCCTCGGATGCTTCAATTGTTGATTTTAGTATTTAGCGAAAGGTTACACCTATGGGTTCCGTATTGCGAGTCAATCCTACTCCACTAGTACCAATAGGCAGCATAGGGGAAGAAGCACTACACCTAGGAATCAACAACATGAAAACTTTGTTATAAATTACCCTTTTCCTTATCGGTATCGGGGCTAACAAGAATGGTTGGGACAACAAACATCCATCTCGTTCGTACTTTGGGTATCCGTATAACCATCAAAGATCGTTGAAGTGACTAATTCCTGGAAATAGGGGGCGTTGAGGACAAAGAAATTGTTGGAGTTACCATTTCCATCTAGTACTAATACAGTTGGTGTTAATAAAAAACCTCTTGCAGGAAGGCTGGCTAGAGATTTCTTGTAAAAATACTAGCTCCTTTCAGTTCATAATGAGAATAGTCAAATTTGAATTTCATGGATTATTTCCCTTAGTACTATGCGCAGAAAGAAGGGAGGAGCCATATGAAATGAAAATCTCACGTACGGTTCTGGAACGGAGATTCTTTGAATAGAATGAACGACCGTAACGGATGTTGGCTCAATCCGAAGGAAATTATGCGGAAGCTTTACAAAATTATTATGAAGCTACGCGACCAGAAATTGATCCCTATGATCGAAGTTATATACTCTATAACATAGGACTTATACACACAAGCAACGGAGAGCATACAAGGGCTTTGGAATATTATTTCCGGGCACTGGAACGAAACCCATTCTTACCACAAGCTTTTAATAATATGGCCGTGATCTGTCATTACGTGCGACTATCTCTACTATAGAAAGAAGGAAAAAAGATCCAATTAACTAGTAAATACTAGAATGAAATAGGTTTTCTACATATGCGTCGTCTAAAGCAACGGTTTTTATCAGCTGTAGCAAGTAAAGAGACTTCACGAGAACCAAAATTAAGAAGAAATGGATAAAGCCTATATACTCCATGGATAAAGGATTGAATTGATAGAGAAAGCACCGTAAAGATCAATTAGCAAGCTATTTGGTCGATAGAGTTAAGAACTGCTTTGCTTACTTATCCCGTGATACAGGATAAAAGTTAGGAATCAAATTATGTAATAGAGTTGATCCACTAAGGTATTGAGCAGCGGTGTAGCATCAGATCCCAAAGATCGTAAGTTCTTTTTTCTTATATTATATTATTTTTTCTTATATTATATTAGGATATTAGGGAGGAAAGTCTTTTTCAAAAATTCTATATCTATATTATATAAATTGCATATATACAATTGAGATAGTTACCTTTCAGAGAATTCTAACACTATATTTTAACACTATTATATATAGGATATAGGGTCGATCCATACTTCATTCCTCTGAAGGTGGGAGAAAAGATAAAGCTTTTTATTGATCAAAAAATTAGAGTTTTAAACTTATGTAATTAACTTCTTCTGGCTAACCCAACAAAAATGGGATACTTTTATGACAATATGACAAATCTAATTCAATTAACATAAAGTAGATTAAGACGGGGCGCAAGCAAAAAGAATCGATTGTCGAGCCGTATGAGGTAGGAAACTCTCAAGTACGGTTCGAAGGGAAGGAGCTACCTATTCCGACCGGGGAGAACAGGCCATTCTACAAGGTGATTCTGAAATTGCAGAGGCTTGGTCCGATCAAGCTGCTGAGTATTGGAAACAAGCTATAGCGCTCAGTCCGGGTAATTATATTGAAGCACAAAATTGGTTGAAGATCACGAGGCGCTTTGAATAAGACCACTCCCTTTTTTAATTCATTAAAATTAGTTGTTGGATCCATCAATCAAATAAAATAGATCGTGTTCCCATGAAAAGATTCAATCAAGAGTTTCATTATATCCTTTCTTTATAAAATCATTGTATGGTATCTCATAGGGATAAAACGGTATAGAATAAAACTAATAAAGCTAGTAAAAGAAAGATACAAGATACGGTGGAATGACTAAATATGGATAAGATATAGCAATGGATCTTATTAATCCTAATGAATGATCTTGTGATTTCTAGTAAAGGAATAGAATATTTCATAGAAGTAGATTCATATGGGTACTTATACATTCAGATA